AGGTACCAGATGAGATAGAACGATGTTAGAAGGGATATAATGAAATTCCTTGATTGGCTCTTCCCAGAGGAACGATCTATTTTATTTGATTGATGGATCCAATATTATAATGAATTAAAAAAGAGAGTGTTCTTATTCGAACCGCCTTGTGATCTTCAACCAATTATGTGCTTCAATATAATTACCTGGAGTAAGCGCTATAGCTTGTTTCCAATATTCAGCAGCTTGATCGGACCAAGCCTCCGCAATTTCAGAATCTCCCTGTCGAATGGCCTGTTCTCCCCGGCCGGAATAGGTGGGTCAATTCCTTCCCTTAGAACCGTACTTGAGAGTTTCCTACCTCATACGGCTCAGCAATCAATTCTTTTGGTGTCCCATCTTAATCTACCATATCTAACTGAATAAGATTTCTCGTAAATCTATCCCATTTTTTTTCTCGGGTTAACCAGAAGAGGTTAATTACATGAGTTTCAAACTCTAATTTTGATCAATAATCAGTTTTATCTTTTCTCCCACCTTCAGAAGAACATAGGTATCTACCCCTATCGTTAGAATTTTCTGAAAGGTAACTATCTCGGTTTCATATAGAAATTCATATAGAATCTTTGAAAAGGACTTTCCTCCAGAAGAAAGAAAGGACTTACTATCTTTGGGATCTGATGCTACACCGCTGCTCAATACCTTAGTAGATCGACTCTATTACATAAGTTGATTCCTAACTTTTATCTCATATCATGACATAAGTAAGCAGTTCTTATTGTATCGGCTCCCAAACCTCGCTAATTGATCTTTACGGTGCTTCCTCCATCAATTAGATCCTTTATCCATAGAATCTAGTATATAGGCCATACCTATTTCTTCATATTTCGGCTCGTATGAAGTCTCTTTCTTTGCTACAGCTGATAAAAATCGTTGCTTTGGACGATGCATATGTAGAAAGCCTATTTTGTTTCTAGTATTTACTAGAAGATTTGATCTTTCTTTCCTTCTTTCTATAGTGGAGATAGTCGCACGTAATGACAGATCACAGCCATATTATTAAAAGCTTGTGGTAAGAATGGGTTTCGTTCGAGTGCCCGGAAATAATATTCCAAAGCCTTCGTATGTTCTCCGTTGCTTGTGTGGATAAGGCCTATGTTATAGAGTATATAACTTCGATCATAGGGATCAATTTCTGGTCGCGTAGCTTCATAATAATTTTGTAAAGCTTCCGCATAATTTCCTTCGGATTGAGCCGACATCCGTTACGGTCGTTCATTCTATTCAAAGAATCTCCGTTCCAGAACCGTACGTGAGATTTTCATCTCATACGGCTCCTCCCTTCTGTGCATAGTAATAAGGGAAATAATCCATGGAATCAAAAAAGATTGAACTATTTTTATTATGAACTGACAGGGGCTGGTGTTTTTACAAGAAATCTCTAGCCATCCTTCCTGCAAGAGGTCTGTCTTTTCTTAACACCAAGCGTGTTGGTGCTAGATAGAAATGGTAACTCCAACAATTTCTTTGTCCTCAACGCCCTCTATTTCCAGGAATTAGTCACTTCAACGATCTTCGATGGTTATACGGGTATCCAAAGTACGAACGAGATGGATGTTTGTTGTCCCAACCATTCTTGTTAGTCCCGATCCCGATAAGGAAAAGGAGGAATTTATAACAAAGTTTTCGTGTTGTTGATTCCTAGGTGTAGTGCTTCTTCCCCTATGCGGCCTATTGGTACTAGTGAAGTAGTATTGACCTGCAATACAGAACCTATAGGTTAACCTTTTGCTCAATACTAGAATCGACAATTGAAGCATCTGAGGCTGCATCAATCGGGGATACACGACAGAAGGAATTGTTCTATCTCCAAACTAACTTCACCTTCATCAAGCGTAGGTTTATTTCAAGAATCTTTTTTCTTTGTATCCCGAATCATGTCTCTTTCTCATAAGACTGAGGGCGGTAAATAAATAAAAAAAAAAAGAATCGAATCAAATCGCACCATCTCTGTAATAGGTAAATGCCTCCTTTTCTCCTGAAGTTGTCGGAATTATTCGTAATAAGATATTGGCTACAATTGAAGAGGTCTTATCAATAAAATTTCCATTTATCCGAGATCTAGGCATAGTTAACAGTCCATTCGATAATTCTTCTCATTCCCCCTCGAGGGAAAATGATCCCACAAACAAAGGAATTGTACAGTACGAAATCACATAAAAACAAACAGACTCATTCTAAAAAAAAAAGGATGTGGACCTTCCACTCAAATTGTCCCTTTTGGACAGGGATAGATAGGAAATATTTGAATCCGATTGGATTTCATTCAAATTGAGTAGTATACCAATTATTACTATTTTATCTAAGTTGAGGAATCAAGGAATTTTTCCTACGGATTCTGAGAACTCGAGAAGTTTTTTTTTATCCCTCGAGCCTACGGAAGATCTTTCTTTGACGAAAAGTTTTCTATTTAGAATTTAATTGATCGGTCGTACCTGTATTGCAATAATATGAATGACTCGCTATTCACTCGGTTTCTGGGTCATAATCCTAAGATTATGTAGGAGAGATGGCCGAGTGGTTCAAGGCGTAGCATTGGAACTGCTATGTAGACTTTTGTTTACCGAGGGTTCGAATCCCTCTCTTTCCGTACCTTCACCTAATTCACCAACGTTACCAACCGCAATGTATCAAATAACAATTGATGCCATTATTCCAACAGTAAGACCTTTATTTGATAGAGATTCTTCCTAATTACTGTGGTATGGAAAATGCTGGAAAGAGTGGAAAAGAATGAAAATCTCACTGCTGATCCATTTGTGATACGTGAGTGGGAGAAAAATCCGGATCAAACCCCTTATTTACTTGACTTTGGCGAAAAAGGGGGGGCAAAATTGTCCGAAGCTTTGTTATTTTAGTTAGGTTCAAGTCTGACGAGAATAATATTCTACGACTAGCAACTCATTGATTTTCAAACCGATCCATTTACTATCTATTATTTGATTTACTAATCCTTTATATTGGGATGAGTGAAAAGTCAAATGTTTTGCCAATTCCTCGTGGGGGGATGAATCAATATAATTTTGAATCAAAGCTCTGGATCTTTGTTCATCTCTCGTAGTAATAATATCTCGGGGTTTGCAGCGATAACTTGGGATATCTACTATACGACCATTAACTAAAATATGTCTATGGTTAACTAATTGCCTGGCTCCAGGAATGGTCGAAGCCATACCCAATCGAAAAAGGATGTTATCCAAACGCATCTCAAGTAGTTGTAGTAAAACCTGCCCTGTTGACCCTTTGGCTTTTCCAGCTATACGAACATATCTAAGCAATTGTCGCTCTGTCAGACCATAATGAAAACGCAATTTTTGTTTTTCTTCTAGACGAATACGATATTGAGATCTTTTCCCGGAACGCGATTGGTTTCTAAGATCACTTCCCGGTCTAGGTCTTTTACTAGTTAGTCCCGGTAAAGCTCCCAGACGGCGTATTTTTTTGAAACGAGGCCCTCGGTAACGAGACATAAAGACTCCCCCCCTTTTTTTTATTTATTTTATTGAAATTTCATTTTACAGAATAAACCTAAGTCAGACTGAACTAAACGATAAACGAAGATAAATCTACTGAAGTACTACAAAGAAGAATGATGAATTGTATCAATATCCGGATTATTTTGTATATATAGGAAGTTAAGGATCCTTTTCTTGATTTGTTCTGTAGAGATTTCACTGCTCCAATCAGTTTTTTATTCATAGTTGTAAGTTCCCACGACATAATAGATCGGTGACCCGACATTTGTAAAAGAAAAAAGGAAGGAGTCTTTTCAATATTCCTTGATCTCAAGGAGACATTATAAATCATGGAAAAAATCGGACAAATAGAGAAAAGCCGGCTATCGGAATCGAACCGATGACCATCGCATTACAAATGCGATGCTCTAACCTCTGAGCTAAGCGGGCTCACATAACAGAAATAGTGCATAGGAATTCGGTAAACTACCGGAATCTTAACTATATAATAATTAATATTAATAGAATGAAGAATCGAATTCTATTCCATTAAAAATGATTAATTAATATCATAAGAATATTCTTCTATATTAGAATATAACTATAACTATATAGAATTTTTATTGAAAATTCGAGTGATTTATATTATCATTCTATTAATTCTTATTCTATTTTCTATTATTATTATTATTAGATTAGAAATTTTATTATTAGAAATTTCTATTTCTTTGATTTCGAATTTTTTTTCTTTAAATGCAAAATATTACATTTGAAATAATTATATATAACTATATCCATATTAGTTATAGCAGATTCTATTAATTTTAAATTCTATTAGATTAGAGCGGATCGGTCCTAAGGAAAGGATAAGATAAGAATGCAATTCAGATCATAATGAGACATTCCTCTGGTTTCATTCGGAAAGGGAGGAGATAGGACGAAAAAAAAAGAAGAATGAATATCGACCGTTCCAGTATTCCCAATCGCGCGGGAAAAATGAGAGGGAGAGAGACATGTATATGTGGGATATATCCATCCATATTGAATTGCAGATACATCAATGATAGAATCATTTCCGATTGGACCAAATACTGGCCCACCGATAGAGATGAAAGAAGATGGGTAAGAAATAGGAGCAGACACTTTTTCGATATAGTAATCAGTATCTAATGAATTCAAGGGTTCCAACATAAGAGGGGGGATCACAATGAGATCTCGGCCTCATAAGGGGGATATGGCGAAATTGGTAGACGCTACGGACTTGATTGGATTGAGCCTTGGTATGGAAACCTACTAAGTGGTAACTTCCAAATTCAGAGAAACCCTGGAATTAAAAATGGGCAATCCTGAGCCAAATCCTGTGTTCAGAAAACAAGGGTTCAGAAAGCGAGAATCAAAAAAGGATAGGTGCAGAGACTCAATGGAAGCTGTTCTAACAAATGGAGTTGACTGCATTGGTAGAGGAATCGAATCCTTCTATCGAAACTACAGAAAAGATGACCCTGT